TATAAATAAGACAAAGGAGTTTTCATAATTTCATTTTTTTGATCATAAATAATCGCCAACAAGAATTTGGTTCTTTTTACGTACTTGATATCGATAAATCTGCGAATCTAGAAATTCATTTCTGCCAATTGAACCTTCTCGAACTGTTTCTTTTTAAGAACCAAAAAGATTTGTGCCAAAATAACAGATGCCAAGAAGAACAAAAGTCCTTGGACACGTAATGGATCTTGAAGTACTATTTCTGCATCTCCCTGACCAAATCCGCCTACATTAGGATTACTCGTTAATGGTTGATCAAATTTGATAGATTCGCCCTCGGAAACAAGAAGTTCTGGTCCGGGAGGGATAATATCAACCACTTGACGTCCCTCCGACGCATCCGTTATGGTTATCTCATACCCCCCTTTTTCTTTTCGTATGATTTTGCTTACTATACCTGCTGCTGTAGCATTATAAACTGTATTGTTACTCTTGTTGCCGTCGGGATAAATCTGACCCCTTCCCCTGTTCCCGCCTACGTATATAGGATATTTTAAGAAGTGAACATCCTTCTTAGTAGCAGGGTCCGGGGAAAGAATAGGGAAGGTTATTTCACTATATTTTTTACCAGGGACAGGGCCTACCACAAGAATATTTGTTTTATTGGGGCGATAGCTCTGAAAAGACAAATTGCCAATCTTTTCTTTCATCTCAGGAGAAATACGATCGGGAGGAGCTAATTCAAACCCCTCCGGTAAAATAAGAACAGCTCCGACGTTCAACCCCCCTTTTTTACCATTAGCAAGAACCTGTTTCAGTTGCATATCATAAGGAATTCGAACAACTGCTTCAAATACAGTATCAGGAAGTACCGCTTGTGGAACCTCAATTTCCACGGGCTTATTAGCTAAATGGCAATTGGCACATACAATACGCCCAGTCGCTTCTCGTGGATTTTCATAACCCTGCTGTGCAAAAATGGGATATGCACTTGAAATGGACGTCCGAGTTAAGATATATATCATGAGCGATACGGAAATAGATCGAGTAATCTGTTTCTTTAGCCAAGAAAAAGCATTTCTAGTTTGCATGGTCCAATCATTGATCGCGAAAATTTCTACAATAAATTGGGTAGGTCGCTAGTATAGTTCCCTAGCCACGATTCTGCTATTTGCTGGAATAATCTAGGATGAATCTTCCCGATGGTTAGAAATAGGAAGAGTAAATATGATTTTCAATACTTTGCTTATGTACAACTACAAAGTACCAAGCATTCTAATTGGATTAGATTAATATCAATGGATCCTTTATCATTCAGTTATTGAATCATAAAGCAGTAAAATTGACGGAGACAGACTAGTTAAATAACGGAAAAGCCAATATTTAAAACATGTATCGAAAATTACTGGAAGGATGCAAACAAGAATAGTTATAGTTTGCTCATTCGCAACAACTCCAACCTCGTTATAGATAGAGCGTATAACGAATTCCCAACCTGGGGGTGAATGATATCCGAGAAAAAACTCACTTACTAGAAGAATACACAAAGCTTTTGCTGTGTCACTTAAGTTATATAGGAATTCCTGAGCCCAAGAGTTAAGAATAACAAGTTTTTCCTTACCCAAAATTGAATACCCGCTTAGAATACCAAACCAGATTATATTTGTTGAGAAGTGCAAAATCGTATCCATACGATTCTCATTTTGTATCGTGATTAATTGGATCGTTTCTTTATGGATTCCTCTCCCAAACTCTTCGAGATGTGTTTCCGAGTATTCCTTGATCATTTCGTCCAAGAAGAGGAGTTCCTCTAATTCTCTGAATTTTTCTAGAAGACTCTTTTCTTGAATATTATTCAAGACAATTTGGGATTGCCCAGTATTCCACCAATTAGTAACCCAAGATTCCAGCCATTTATTAACTGAGAAAGAAATCCACCAGGGCAAAAATACTATAGATGCAAGATAGAAAAGAGGAGTGAATGCTTTCTTTTTTGCCATTTTTTCGTCTGTAAATTGTTAATCAACCCATTCGTACACTCTATGCGATCGAATATTTCTTACACACATGAGTTTTATACAAGGTATCGAACTTATGAATCTATTTTCTTTGTGATTTTGTGGTTAGTCTTTGAATCTAGAAAGAATACAGAAATAGGCTAAGAATTCACTTCGAATGAAGAAATTGAGAATATTGTTTCCTGATATCTCAATTGGTCAAATTAAAAATAAAGTGTATCCTTTCGATGAATGATCGAAAGAACCACTTTAAGTAATGAATATTATTCAGATTTTGAGACGAAAGAACTCCTTTGCTATCAAAATATCCAATATTTCGAAAAAATTTCATTGATTACCCATAGTCAGGAATAGAATAATTGAGGGAAAGATATTAGGATGATAAAAAAAAAAAATGACTGGCAAAGGATAAATTGGCTAGTTCTCAGTATTTAATTAAGAAATCCAATTGTTGGTCATTAAAGAATACAAAAGAAAGAATTTCAAATTTACAAGATACGATCTATCTGGATCTAAAGTGTCAATTCCAACAAATATTGAACTAAAAAAAATTCTTGCTTTCGAAATGGTTTGCCGTCTGAGATGAATCTATTATTTCGATTTGTTATTTGTTATTGAATTGCGTGCACATAAAGACCATAAAAAGAGTTTCGTTTTATGGTTCTTTCATATACGTTTTCTTTAATTGAATGAAGGTTCTGATTCTCAATTTATCAAAATACTTCAATTGGTACACGCAAGAAATAGGCTAATTCAGCAGCCTTTTGTTCAATTTCTCGTGGAGTCAAATTCTCATCAGTACGGGTCAAGGGAATGGACCCCTGGCCTCGGATGTCCATATAAAGAACACGACGAGCATAAATACCCTCTTTAACTTCTATTCTAACGGACTGAATATCTTTTATAAGGAATCGGAGGAATATGCGACGATTTTTTCCCGGAAATCCCCAACGAAAGATACAGACTATTCCCTCCTTTCTATCGAATCGATCATAACCACTACCTACATTCCAGGAAATTGTGCACCACAAATAAGAGCTAATAAAGAGACCCGCAATTCCGTAGAAAGACATCACGATTCCTTGTGGAAAAAAAATGATTTGCTGAGGCGGAAAAAAAGATAGCAAATTTCTACCAAGATAACTGGAAGTTCCAACTAATAAGAAGCCTAATGAACCTAAAAAAAGGATCAAGGCCCAGCAGAAATTACTTATTTTTCGAGACCCCGTTATAAGTTCTATCCATATATCGTCTGATCGCCAAGTCATACTTTACTCGATTGCATTTTATTGGAATTGAGATAATACCCCAGAAAAATTTGACTTTACTTTTTTGTTTCCGAAGTAACTCTCATCAACTAGCACTAGTTTGAGGTGAACTAGCACTAGTTTGATGTCAACCTTTAGGAGTAATTCATCAAATTGGTTAAATCTAAAATAATAACATACTCTTTATTTAATACGATCCCACTATACATATCGATATACATATAGATTCACCGACTACATTTCAGCCATCCAGAGATCCTGATCTATTTGAAAATTGCTAGAATTGATATATCCATATATCATGTTTCTGCGGGCATAAGAGTTTTTTCCTTTATGTTCGGTGGAAATCACATGTTATACTATACTCCAATAAATAGATATCCGTGTTATGATACAAGTCCACGTTTTCAAAAAAAAAATGGATGAGATTGGGTCCCAACGGATCTAAACAATCTTGTTTTTTTGAACATGAAGAAATAAAGAAGCCATTGCAATTGCCGGAAAGACTAGGCCTACTAACGGCACAAAAATAGATGGAAGGTTCAAATTTGTCATAGAAGGGGTACCTCGATTTACTATTTGTATCTGTTATTATGTTATTATATAAATAAAGATATCTTGTAATAATTATAATTAAATTAAGAATTTGAATTCTAATTAGATATTAGATAATATTTATTATTAATAGAATTTGAAGAATTTGAAATTCTTAGTATAGATCGAAGTATCGATATATCTAAATCTAACTGAGTACGTATAATAAGAATAAGTGCAAAGAATGTAGAACTGTAGAACTAAATAAATGGACTTATTCATCTCCTCCATGAGAAAGATATGTATGATAATAAACTTTATTATTTTTCTTCATTTCTTTGTCTTTTGTTCTTGTCTTCTACTTTTCTAAAAATAGATAAAGAGTTTTTTACAGATTATCGACGGATTCGTTCGAATCCGACCCAACATGGATTTTTAGCTAAAATGGTTTTTCGGTAGATAGAGAAAGATACAAAACTCTATTATCTCTATTGAAATTTCAAATTATATACCTAAGACAAGACCAAATTCGTTTTATTTTACTAATTTCACGAAAGGAAGAACTCACTCTTGGTGATAAAGGTTTCTTGATTCGTAATCAGGAATATAGGTCAAAAAAAGAGTTATCCTCAACTTTCGTTTTAATTCTTTCTACAATTCGATCTTCTATCACCAAAGAAAAGGCCATTATTATCTTATTTACTTTGATTCCGATAAACTAACTACTTTTTGCTACAAACACAAAAAAAATAATTGAACTTAGTGCTCTACTTGATTTTGCTTGACTTTTGATTCAAAGGAAAAAAGGCGTGGAGCTTAAATAACTCACTCAGAACGCTTTTTAAAAGATTACGTGGTACAATTAGGTCGAATAAACCCTTCTGGAATAAGTATTCAGCTGCTTGTGAACCTTCGGGTACTGTTTTATTCAATGTTTGTTCAATTACTCTTTTACCTGCAAATGCAATGTAGGCATTGGGTTCGGCAATAATGATATCCCCCAACATACCAAAACTAGCTGTCACTCCACCAGTTGTCGGAGATGTAAGGATTGATACATAAAATAATTTTTTATTTAATTGATAATCATATAAAGCAGACGATATTTTAGCCATTTGCATCAAGCTCAAACTTCCTTCCTGCATGCGCGCCCCCCCAGAAGCACACACTATCATAAGAGGTAAATTTTGATTGGCAGCGT